ATGCAAAATTGAAGTGAAGTAGGATAATTTAATGATAATTCCCTATCAACAACATATCTAAAAAATATATATTTTGGTAACAATTTATGTTCTGGAGTTTACATATACTCATATGTTTTATTATAATTGAAATGGGGAAAGATTTTTTGATTGAAAAAATCAATACTGATTAGTTCTGCCTCCATTTTTATTTTCTTATATCATTAGGAAAACACAATTTAATTTTGAGATTCAAATCCACGAATCATTCATGAATTCGAAGTAAGCAGCCAATAGTTAATGGTTCAAATTGATCGACTAAAAATACACATTTGATTTCTCACTAGAAAAAAAGCGAGAGAATATTTTTAGCAAAGCGAGAGAATATTTTTAGCATGGTATATTTTCAGATACTATACAATCAACCGAAGGGATGGATCAAATCCAATCAAAAAAAAAAAAGCTTTCTTTTAGGAAAAGGATTAAGGAAAACAGGAGTTAAAATGCAAGTACAATAAAAATTTAGTAATCCAGGAAATCATCTATTTTGTATCATTTTGGCGGCATGGCCGAGTGGTAAGGCGGGGGACTGCAAATCCTTTTTCCCCAGTTCAAATCCGGGTGTCGCCTGATCAACATTAACAAAAAACTCGAAATCTCCTCTTTTCTTCTGTTCTACTGATATAACTCGCGGAATTTTTCTCCGGTAGAAGCATAGGAAACAGACCACTGGTGCTTTGTTTATGTAGTCTGAAGGTTTTCTAAAAGAAGAGGTTGTGAATCCTCGCCCGTATCTAGGATTCTTCTAATCTACTGTGGTAGAGGGACTATCAAGACTTTTCGATTCCCTTCTACTACTCTTATTAATTATTAAGGAAGTGTCTAATGATTAGATTTTTAATCAGATTCTAGCCCCTGATAGGAAATTCAATTAAACATTTTTGAAAGGGGCATAAGTTGCTTTATATACTACAGACTCGTGAGAATCTCTGGGTATTCGGGCAATATTAGATTGGATGAATAATTGACTTTTATAGATATAGAAAGGGGGCAAAAAGAAATAATTCCTTTTCTCCAACCCCGGGCCAAGCCCCGACTTTCACAACGGCAGTCGGGGGGAGGTACGGATTTGTAGATCAAATGAGGAAATCAAAGCCTATAATAGATATAGATAGTGATTTCTCTTTTTTATAGATTTTCTCCCCTTCTGTTTTGACTAGAAGGTCAACAAAAAAATAAAGAAAAGAAAAAGAATAGGCCTAAATTTTTTTATTTATTTTATTCCTACATGTTTCCATTCCCTCGGGATGTTACTACATGTTTTACTTGTGTTTAATCTGTCCCGATTCAAAATCATAATCAATTTATTGGATTGGTTTCTCAATAGTGTTTGGTCATAATCCCTTTTTGACTCGGCGGCATTAATTCCACTATTATTAGTGAGGAATAATGGAATAATTCTTTCGTATTTATAGAGATAGGGGACATAATTCACATGGATATAGTAAGTCTCGCTTGGGCTGCTTTAATGGTAGTCTTTACATTTTCCCTTTCACTCGTAGTGTGGGGGAGAGGTGGGCTCTAGAAGTACTACTACAGGAAGGAATCAAACCGTATCGATTGTTTTATAGCTCGTTTTGAAACGTTTTTTGGACTATTTAAAAGAAAAATCTCTGAATTTAGAATGCCATCGGACACCGGACTCCAATGGAGTAATCTATGATATGAATCATACTCTTTCAATCCATGGGGTTGGACTCCTACTATCTTTATAGATGCATAAAGAACAAGGACGGACGGACCCTTTAATTTTGATTTCTTTCCCTCTTTGCTGTTCAAAGAGGAAGTCGTTTTGTTAAGTGTATACTCGTTTTTCAATGAGAAATGATATAGAAGATAGTGGTTGTCTAACGAGAGACTCTGCAATAATAAGATCTTGCCTCAGGTGGGTCACATATTGGGCGGTTTGGTTTCTAATTTGAGAAAGACAATTTGTGCTTTATCGACTTATTTCATATCTTCATATCATGGTCCGGGCGTTAAAAATAAGTTAAGTAAGGTTTCCTCTTACTTACTTATTAGTAAAAGGCATTTTAATTATTAAGATAAGAAGTATTTCAGATTGATCAGATCAAATAAATGTAGCAAATTGGGTGTTATGTCAATTCCATACAATATATATATACAATATATGTAAGATATATACACATATATGACGAGAATGTTGTAGATTGATCTACATAAACTTAAGCCCTTATCTTTATTTTAGATTACAACTGACTAAGAGATGGATAGTATGGTAGAACGAAATAGATGAATCTTTCTACCATACTATCCATCGCTTAGAATACTGCCAATTCTAATTATCGTCTGCTCAGTTTATTTAAATGAAGACGTGAAATTGGAAATCCTTTTCATTTGACTTCGTCAATTTTTAATAAGAACTCGGAAGGAAAGTTTCATTAAAATTCATTTGAATTAATCATTTTGACTGACTGTTTTTACGTAAATGATAAGTAGA